GAGGAGTCCGAAGAAGAAAAAGTGGATGGCCCGGGGTCTGCCTGTTGTGGGTGAGAAGTGGACGACGCCGCGTCATTCCCACCAGGCGCTTGGTTTACGCTGGCTTCCGAACTTGATGCGTCGGTTGACGGAAGAGAAAGATTTTCCCCCGCCCCAGAAGCATTCATCATCATACATGTTGAGGCCCCTACGGCAAGCAAATGAAAACAGATTTCATCACGTACGAGACTGACCAAAAAAATAGTTAAAATATAGAAAGAGATATGAACTATGAGCATCAATGGAAAAGGCATCTTTCTTTTTCGTAAAGAGATCCATCTATACATAAAGATCAAGCCTAAAAGAAGTATTCCAAAAAGTACGAGATTTCCATCTGTGGTCATTATAGCTCTTCCTTCTGATCCTAGAAAACGTCCGAAAAAAAACACCGCTACTGGTGCTATCCTAAGAAGCGATCGCAATAACTTTTGAATGTTCATTGCAGTTATAAAAAGACTTCCACCGGTAGATAGACCATCCTCTATCAGTACCGACTATCATCAGACATCAGACGATGTAAGACAATCAGACGTTGTAACCTCGGTAATCTATAGATGGATTTGGTATCCTATATACACCGACATTCATGATAACCACCTAGAACCAGCTAGTGAATTACCGCCTGTGGGGCTTCCGCGTCACCCCATGCACAGCCATACAACAGTATGACGATCGCTTCTTTTAGATAGACCAAACCCGCATTTCAAAAGCCTAGGATCCTGTCCCTTGGACGACTTTCGAAAAGGGAGAAGTGCTACTGGGCCCTGCAGTGGTAGAACCTGGTGAACCGGGCGTACTACTTCTTTTTTCAACTTTTCTCTATCTCCTTCCCGACAGCAGTGGCACGTATGTGCTTCCTCACACTTCCTCACATTGATCGATTACATCGTGTTAAGCAATTGATATCGACCTTTCTCATGCTCCAAGCGATCAGTCCATGACTTCCTTTGTTGGCTCCTACTCTACCAGACGTTGACCGGCTTTTTTCAAGCACCTTTGGGCGCTGGCTTTTCGAAAGCAAGTTAGGGAATCAGTGACCCGCATTCAAAAAAGTGGAATCTCTTCTCTTATGAAATTTCTAGTTAGCGTAAGAAGTTGCAAGAATTCGAAAGCAAAGACTGATTTGATTCTGTATCAGCAGCCCGGTAACAAAACAATATCGTTGCTCGAACGACCTGCAAAGGCTACCAGTACCCGATCGACTCCTTTTGACCCTCTCCTCCCACGAAGGACGTGAAGCTGAATCCAACATTCATTCCATCACTAGATTTAGTGGGGAAAATGACACCTCCATCCAGCTCAGGAAGCCTGGTAGCTCTTTTCCGTGATATCGACGACCAACTCCGACTGCCTCTTTCGTATGTCTCCCATGCACGCTACCCGTATTATGGACGTCCCGTTTGTTCTTGCGCCTTCACACGCAACTGAATGATAAGTAGACATATTTAAAAAGGAAGCCTACTCGGGCGGAATGAAAGGCGTCGAGCAGCACGGACCACTATCATAAACTCCTGAAAACAAGAGGGAATGGTGCTTTGTTCACACCTATCTTGATCTACCGCTGCGTCCCTGGATAGGCACATTTTACCAGAGACAGGCAGAAGATCAATGAAAAAAGACTAGCTAGCGGAGTCTACGACAACCAATTCTTATTAAATGAAACTGCTAATTGCAGCAGACTCGTACTGAGCAATTGAAGCGAAGACCTCATCATGTCTAGGGCGCCCAATCATTGCATTTGAAAGCAGCGCTAGAAATCCTATAAGAGCTCTCGTCATATAGGCACTTAAACGTAAAGAAGGACTGAACTCCTTACTCATGGAACTACTAGCAGCTGGAGGGGCAGGATAGGCGCCAGGCAAGGCGTGAAGAGAGGACTTCTTTGAGTTTTAGCTCATCGTCTGATGAAGAGTCCTATAGCTAGTCTGTTACACTACTTGGATTTGCATCTTGTATAATGGGAAGCCCCTCTTCGACTAGATGACACATCTAATCCTAGCTTCTCCTTCGGACCCTGCCTTCCTCGAAACCTAGTAGAATGAAGTGAGCTAAGGAGCTAATGATAGGAGCGAGGGATGCTAAGGGTCTTTACTTCATGTCTCTTGTAGTTCAGTCAGGGCTGATAGCGCCTATGTTCTAAAGAGAAAAGTACTTCCTTAAGCGCGGAGTGCTAGCTAAGTGGTTTTCCCTGGAGTGAACCCCAAGGCAAATAGCTCTAGTTTAGTTACGAGCTAGACTATCTTATTTTGAGTAGCTCCTGCTGCTATGGAAAGGGTAGCTAAGTCTAGGGCTAAGGGAGAAATAGCTGCTCTTGCTAGTGCTGCTAGGTATACCCTTTCTCAAAGTAGTTCATTTATTCCCCCGGCTTGTTCTAAAGCGCTTTAGTTTGATTGAGGGCTTGCCAAACCTTCTATTAGGGGTTGGCTTGAAGGCATTAGCCCTTGATTCTATTAATCCTGGACTGGAGGTTAACGCGCTTTGAAGCCTTGAGTGAGACCTTGGGCCAGGAGTGAGGTTTTCTGTCAGTTCTAGCTAGGCGGAGGAGAGTTACCGAGCGTCAGTTCGTTCCTACGGCAGAGTTTATTTACGAGCTATAGTTGCTAATTCTGTTTACTCCCTCTGTGATAAGATCAGAGTGAGGCAGGAGAAGAACAGGGTCCGAAGGAGAGGAGTTCTTACTATTAGTAGTGGAATGAAGTTCGCCTAGGTAGGCGAACGAATGAGACTCTCCTCTTCTTAAGCCAGGGAAAGGACCATGTTTAAAGAGAAAGTGATCGTGCTAGTGCACTCCTGCTGCTATGGAAAGGGCAGTGTCAGACCTTGTTTTCTAGGCTAGTTATGTCCAAGTCAATAGGATCCTTTACTTGTTGAAAACGGGGTTCCCGTCTTCCTGCTAGCTAGGCTTCTCCTCGGGCTAAGCTATGTGCTATGAAGATTTCTAACTTCTCGTCTACAATAATGACTTGTTAGGAAGAGAGAACTGTAAATAAGACAAGGCCTACTTATCCGTTAAAAGTGACGAGCTATAGTTGCTAAGGCGAGCTAGTGCAAGGCTTAGGTTAGCTAGAGTTGCTAAGGCTAGTTCAGCCAGGGAATCTACTACCGATGTTTAAGTCCTTTCTTGCAGAACCCCTATTTGATTAAGGGGCAGGGCTACTGATGTGAGTTCAAGGTGAGTGAGAACTACGGCGTATAGTATAATCGGATTGTGTTCATCAGTCTTCCTTATATTCTAGGGGCCTTCTCTGCTATTGATATCCGTCTTTGAGTCCCGTCCCCTTGGGGTCATATCTGCCCTTCTAACTGATTAGGATTCTTTTTCTTGCATAAGGAGTGTCATCTAATTTCAATGGGCATTTTGTAAAGAAGAAAGTGACTGAGGTCTGGGTCGTGCTCAGGGCAGTTCCTTCTTTGCCGTGCGCGCATTCCTCTTTCGTCTTTCTCGTCTACTTTCAGTAAATGTTCGTAACAGAGAACTCACTATAATACACCGCCGTATTCTCAGAAGATTGAGAATGAAGAAAAGATCCCGTAAGGGGAATCTCTCCACCAGAGAGAATCTGAACAGTTACATCCAATCACAAACTAAACGAAAGGAGAGCTACTTCACTCCGAAAGGAGAGCTACTTCACTCAGGAAGCGAAGCTGGCTTGCTCGAAACTTCCTTCTAGAAAGGGAACTACCCGCCTATTCTCTTACACAATTAGTTGTGTACTAAGAGAGAGGACGCTACTAAGAGAGGGAGACCGATCTCCAGGGAAGGGGAAGCTACCTACCTTATCGAGCTAGGAGCACAGTGAATGTTTCCCTATTATTGACCGGAACAAAGGGGATCCCTCAGGGAAGACAGACGCCCATTCCTTTGCAATGGCAGGACGGGCTTTAATAATTCCTTATTCAACTACCAGTTAGGGAAGGAAGGCAAGATAGAAGAAAATCTTCTACTCGTCTGCTCAATACTAGCAGATGTGATTCTCTTTCTTCTGTTTTATCTTCTTCCCTCTCCTTTCAGTCGAGCAAGTGAAACTACCCTCTCCTTTCGAGGCCAGGTATTGAGTTTGTTCCCGGCAACCCGGGCTCGGGCTAAGGTCTCGCTAGTTTAAATATCCTACGCTTCTTTTCTCGTGAGCTCTACTAAAAGAGGAGTAGAAGCTAGGGTTGAATCTCCTACGTTCACCTTCTTCTGGAGTTCTTTCCCGCAGTCGGTTGTTGGTCTTTTTCGTATCGAAATGGATCGCCCTTTCCTTTAGAGCAAAGTTGCCTCATCCCGACGGGTTCTACCATCAAAGCGTGCTCCGATCGCGCCTAGCCGGGCAGGGAATTCTCTCCTATCTCCGACCGAGCATACGAGCATAAGCGATTGCAGTTTTTAACTAAATAGCTAGTCGGGTTCGGTTTTGTTAGGCTAAACTATATACGTATGCACCTTCTTTTTACTTCGACGTTGAGATATGTTGCTTTGCCCTCGTCGCCTTTGAAAAGCTATCCTTTGTGTATAAAAATAACTGGGTTACCTTAAGTTAAGGCGCCTTCGAGCTCAAAAAGGGTGGATGCTTGCGCGCCCTGCCTTCCCGATTTCCTCGAAGTCGATCTCTCGCTGGTTCTTCTTTTTCTTTCTCGTGGAGCTAATGAAAGGGCGTGGTTCGGGTCTCAGTTAGAAAGCCTGTCACCGATCAATCTGCTTATCAACCCGATCGGGTTGATAAAAGGTTTCGTTTCTTCTTTCCTGACTTGAATTAAGAAGAAACCCGAGGGCGTTTAGGGTCAATTCATAGTCACCTTAGCGAGGTAACCCCGGCCGACATTGAGGTAAGCAAAATTGTCTTACTGATTCTGTTGCCGAACAAGAATCCATTTCTTTCACTAAATAGGTTGTATTTGGTCCCCTGAAGGCTCTACCCCCTCATCTATAAAGGGGGAATAGGTCCCAGTAGCAAGCGATCTTCATCAGCCTTCCCCGCCTTCTTTTCCTCTCTCAAAGCAGCTATGTCACCCATCCGATCCGGTGTTGGTTGTTAGTTCCATCCCCTTTCCTTCGCGGAGCAGCGCATCTTGTCTCTCCTTTCTCTGCTCATCTTCCTCTACTTCCGCTTCCATTTCATCTTTTTTTCTTTTGTTGTGAAGAGAAAAAGAAAAGAATCGAGATGGTAAGGGTCGCTGAACACTAACAGGCTCTTGTCACAGAAAATAGGGGATGAGGATCCATGAATGAAATCCGGAGATCTTTCTGTAACTGATAGGCTTTCCACCCCACCCGGTTCCCGGATTCAGTTGTTACCGCCTGTACCTATTCATCCCTTATGAACCTTCATGGTTCATGTTCATTCTAATGAGACCAGACCCCCCGTTTGGCTTTCTCCACTACGAGCCAAGAAGAGCGAGAGCGGTCACTGCCTTTATAGGAGTAGGGGAGTGATTCAAGGCGTCTTGTCAGTTGAAGTGGAAATCCCGTCTCTCAGAGAGTTCTGATAGAGAGCGAGATCCCTGAAGCAGAATGGATAAAGGAAAGATTCGAGCAGTGAAATTTCATCGAGGAATGGAGACTGAAGACCATGTGTCATGTGCAAAGCTATCCGCGCTGCATTGCAAGAGCATTCGCCAAGAAGGTCCGAGCCATCGAGCTGCAAGTAGGCGACCTTGTTCTAAAAGAAGTCCGAGTGAACCTCCCAGATCCAAAAGCAAAATTCAGATTGAACTGGGATGGGCCCTTCGTCGTGAAAAGGATTACACCTGGATATAGACTTCGACTGATCAACATGGATGGAGAAGAACTTCCTGAGCCCATCAACGCCGATCAAGCCAAGAAGTATTACACTTGAAGCTGACTCTGCCCCCTTACTCAACATAGGGCCGCGAGGCTTAAGAGCGTCTCTTCTCTAGTCTTTCTCTTGCTCGAGCTGCTCAAAAGTTATACACCGGCAGAGTCTTTCGCTCATCGACCTGCGCATCTCGTTAGCGGACCAAGTGAGCTTTTTGTCTCCGTTCCTTCACCGAATCTACCCCCTCGAGTCCTCCTGGTAGGATAGAGTAATAAGACTGTAAGCGCATCTGAGCGCCTGTGCCGGAAGTAAATTTTAATTCCTTCTTTCCTTTGAAGGAACTGTTCTAGTGTTGAAAGCCAAAGGATAAAGAGAAAATAGAGCTAGTTGTGAACCAGGAAAGTTATAATAAAGTTCTAGGGAGTAGTGAATCGGCCATTCCCACAAGGAAGAAAGTAAGTAAGTAGCTCACCCTAGGCCGGTTTCGGTCCAATCCAATAATCTAAGTAGCGAACCAGAAGAAATTCCTGTAGTTGAATAGGCCTCGTTCGATAAGTTCAATCCTTTCAATATGTTCTCTTTGCTTAGTCTCGCGAAGTAGGGGATTCCCGGATAGATACGATAGGCACGAAATGTAGAATAGCACGCCACGTTCTAAGCGCATAAACGTCTTTTCTCCCTGTCATGGTGTTAGCTCAGGTAGAACTCTTTCTCTCGGTTCCTGTATTTATGTAGTGAAGGGAGTCTCGGGTGTAAAAAGGATAGAATCCAGCCGGGGAAGTAAATCTTCCAGATTGCCCTCACCGCTTCAGTTCTCATAGAAGGAGAAGCTGTGAGCTAAGAAGAAGAAGGAAAGGTTCTATGTAATAAGAAGTTAGATTGATAGGAAGGTACTCGCGGGAAATGAACTCTAGTCAAGATGAAGTTGGTAGGTCCGGAGGGCGGGAACCAAAAGAAGAAGGGGGATCGATAGCCTATTGAAACTGGAGCAAGGAAGGACCTATCTTCAAGTGACTAGCTCGCTTTGAAACTGGAATTCTATAAGCAAGACCTATCTTAAAGAGTTCAGACTAGCTCGAGTTCAGTTCAACCGGTCTAAGGCGCGATTATGATTTCGGTTACGACGTCCTTATTTCATTTCTTCTATAGAAAGATCTCCGTATTTTTATTTCTTCACCGCTGAAGCACCTGGAGTGAGGCAGTTAGTTTATTAACTGAGTTAGGAGTGAATGTGAGTGAAACTCCGCTGGAGTGAGGGGATTTCTCGGAATCTCGTTCAGAGTGAGGAGTCAATGAAGGTTTGCTTGTGGTTCTATTGATAGGTGTTTGCAATGGGCTTTCGTCTCAGGTAGTTCAGTCTCCGGTGAAGTAGGGTTAGATAAGTCTCAGGGTCCGAAGGAGATAGAGTTATGGCATTTCTAGGGTTCGAAGACGGTGGTACTATTGATTTAATCAATACCAAGCGGGACTTTCAACATGGGACATTCGAGAAGGAGCTGGACAGAGGAATTCGATCTTCAGCTAAAGGTAGTCGAGGGTAAGGAAAGCCGTATAGTGAGTCAAGCTCAATTTGAGTTCCCTTTCCCCTATATGTGCGATTAGATTACCTTTCTCATTTGCTTAGTCCCGCTCCGTCTGTCCTTTCTTCCGTCTCTATGTCTATTTCTCAATAGGCAGTGAATGAACAACTTCTTATATAAGGATTTCTCGTAAGCGAAGAAACTTCTTTTCTAACTGGGTGAAGGCACGATAGCTACTGAACTAATGGGTGAGGGTACGACACTACAAGGCAACGAAGTTAATAAAAAGTTCTTCTGGTAGTCAAGGAGCAGCCAAAGGAAGGTACCCTCGGGAAAATCCATGTGAATAAGGAATGAGATCAGCAGGGTTAGGGAAGGGAGGAATGAAATCTTCTTCTTGAAAGCTGAAGGAAGTGTAAACTGTTCGAACGGCCGGTACTTAGCAACGGAAGTAGGAGGAGATCGAGCTAATCAGTCTATGTTGCTCCCGCTCAGGAAAGAAGACAGGGGCAAGTCGATGAAAGTCAGGTTTTTAACCGATTCAGGATCAACTTCGAATCCAATAGAAGGACTTATAGGTTCAGACAAGGTTGCTCTGCTTCGCAACCAGTGTTTCAAGTGCCAATCCCAAGCTCTCCAACGGCAGCATTCCAAGCAACCCTAACCAGCAGCAAAGCGCTTCCTCGAAGGCAAAGTAAGCACCGTAGATAGATATAGTGTAAGCAAGCAAGGGGGCGAAGCGGTAAGCAAAGATCAATTGAGAATATAAGGATAGGTTGTAAGCTACGAATCACGAGTTATGGGTTGATGAAATTCCGTACCGTCACAGTTTAATATATGTCACCCTACGTCAAATAAAGAAAAACACTATGGTACTGACAGTGAGTACCTAGTAAACAAAAACTCCATGGTAAAAAAAGGCATCATCCGGGATTTCAGTCCCGGGTGGGACCTCGATGATGCTTGCTCGAGCACCACCTTTGGTTGAATGGAGGTGTTAGCTCCATTAGTGTGTAATGGCGTTGATACCTTCATTAATATAAAGGTGACAACTCGGTCTTCTTCCGCTCTCCTTTTTGTTAGAGGAGTTAAGAATAAGATTGGGACTACCAACCTCTATTCGGGAAGGAGGGAATGGAGCAGCGATTACCACTTCTATTGGGGTTACCGCCCCTTTCCCGGTAGTTGTTTCAATTCTTTGGTACGCAAGGCTTCTGCCCTTCCAGGATATTCGCACCGCTTGGGATCATTACGAAAATTTCTCTGATGTGAGAAAATTCAGCCGAACGACTATAAGCCCACATCACTAGTAATGTACCATGACTGGTGGCAGAGTTCTGACTCGCGCCTCAACTCTTTCCAAGCCTGCTATTTGCCTAATGGTCTTTTATTCAAGTTTGTTGCCGTGACGAGTTGCGCCAATTCCCCCGATGCTAAGAAAGATGGCGGCGTTTCTGAAGTATAAGTTCCTGAGGCAAACACGCAAATCTGCTGCTCGAGCGCTTCTCCCTGCTCCCGAGGGAAGTTTACTTGTTTGTTCCTGGTCGTAAGGAAAGCCGATGGCAGACCCCCTTTCCTCAGCCTATGCCAATGAATAGATTGCCACTGCGTCTGATTCGAGTGTCTCTGTCATCCGTTCCGCTGATGAGGCTGCCTAACTTCTGCTTTATTGATATGATATTAAACGTCGCTTAGAAGCGGTCGCAAGGTCTGTTTTGGACAAATCGTCCTATAAAAAGAGGAAAAAACCATATCCGCTGAGGGTGGTCAGGCACCTTCTAAAGGAACTATTACATAAGAAAGAAAGACATTGAATCGCAAAAAGTCTGTTTTCTGAGAAGGATTTGCTGGTCTTACCGTCGATGTCTTCTATTACTGGCTTGGCCGAAATGAAAAGAATACCGATAACTGTGATAGAAAACTTCTACGCTAGCTTTCTCTTTCTTTTTCAAAGGAATATCTTATAAGGCAAGGTAACTATCAGACTGGCTCACAGCTTCAAGTACTACAGCGAAAAGGGATACAACTGAAATAAAGGAACTAACTGGATTGCTGGCAGAAACACTCCGTTAAGGAATCTTAGTCAATCAGAGATAGAGATTCGGATCTTAGGATTAGGCCTTATCTTACTCGCTACAAGTCTTTCGCTTGTGTGTTTGCAACATCCATTGCTTCTGACTATGTCGATGAAAAAGACTGAAATGGGACCAGGAAGACAGCCCACCTATAACCAACCTCACAGATCCCACTCAATCTTTTACACCGATGTATCGTACTCTCTCGACCAGGTCATCATAAGAAAAGACTGCTCAATCTTTCCGAAGTGAGAGAAGGAGGGAAGGCGGTTTGATCATATACTTATAAGGAATCCGAGTTGGTGGCAGAACCCGATCTTGGAATTTTTTGCGTTATACATATGATTTTCTTCTAAGGAGTCGGCGGGAGAACGAACTTCTGCTACACGAGGACTCGGCGGCTCTCCTATTTTTATCTCATTCAGACTTGGATGACCTCTCTTTTTAAGACTAGCTTTCAGACCTAGAGACGGTTGAAGCCTATTCAAGAAAGGCCTGACTTGCTTGCTTGCCGAATAGTCCCTCGTCCTTCTTGCGCTTGAAGCATATAAAGCTCAACGAGTCAAAAACGCTTCGCACCTTTTAGTACGGGTCTGAATCCTTAGACCTTCGGGAGACAGGAGAGCTTACTGAACGGCTTTGAAGCATATAACGGCTGGCAGGCATATAAAGGCTCTTGGAGTGCGCTTTCGGTCTCATTGAGCTTTCGGCTCTCATATGTTACTGCATTACCTTATTATACTAGCACACTGCCTATGGCATAGTCTGACGCATCCGTGTGTATTTCAAATGGCTTAGTGTAATCTGGCAACTGCAATACAGGGTCATCAATCACTGCCTGCTTTAGGCCCTCAAAAGCTCTTTGACACTCTTCCGATCAGTGCAGTGCTATAATCGGTCCGTACGTCCTTCTTTAGGATATTTTTGAGTTGAACAGCCCTCTTCGAGTAACTTACGATGAATCTTCGGTAATAGTTCACGAGCCCTAAAAACGATCTTAGCTCAGTAGGTGCTTGCCACTCCTCGATGGCTCTGATGCCCATCCAATGCCCTAGGAATAGGATCTCCGTCTGTCCAAAGGAGCATTTCTCTTTCTTTACATAGAGGTTCTTCTTCCTAAATACCTTAAAAAAGGTCCGGAGGTGGCTAAGGTGGTCGTTTAACGAATAGCTATAGCCCACGATCCAAGTATACTACCAGTCGTCTAAGTACGGGTGGAATACCTCATTGTGGAGGGTGCTGAACGTGGCAGGGGCATTGGTGAGTCCAAAAGGCATAACCAAATCAAAGGCCCCTTTATTAGGTTGGTTGCTTGCTTGTTACACAGGTCGTCTTTGGTTCGTCTCCTTCCGTGATAGGCACTTGGTAGTAGCCCGACCGTAGATCCAACTTCGAGAAGTATCTCGCGCTTATTGATTAGGGCGAAGAAGTCTGCAATCAAAGTGGATACTTGTTCTTGATAGTTAGGGGTTACCTTGTTGAGTGCCCGATAATCAATGCATAAGGCTCCCGCTTCTTCTGGAATCAAAAAGGGGCTCCCCAATCTTTTCCCCAGCAATATAGGGAAAAACTGCCTTGGAGGCTGGAATATAAATAGGCCTCAATGACTTCCTTAAATTCTTTCCTGATCTCAGCCAATCCCCTTAACTAATAGATGCTAGTTGGGGGGGCCATCTGCTAAACGAAGCCCCAGTCTAAATAGTTGGGGGTTTGGCTCCAGGCTACAACTCGATCTTGTGGTAGACTGCCCTCCTAGGGGGCACTTGGCAACTCACTCGTGGGCATAATATGCCAAAATTCCTCAAGTCAAGTACTTGCTGCACTTCCTGAGAAAGAAGTCGTCTTGGTATTGGATCCGCTCTTCTGTTAGCATGAACCTGAATTAGATTCTATTCGTCTTCAAATATTCTTATTATGTTCATGTCAATTGAATTAATGTTATTAGCAGTGAATTTTCACTTTTTGGTCTTTTTTGTTTCTTTGGGTCAATTATTTGCTTTATTGGTTCCAACAGTGGCAGCTGCGGAATCTGCTATTGGGTTAGCTATTTTCGTTATTACTTTCCGAGTCTGAGGGACTATTCGTCTTCTTTATTTTAATGAAAATCCCCCACCCGAACCATTCTTAAGACCACCAAGCCCTCTCGAATGAGTTCTACTATAGAAGCTTTCAACGTAGACCCCGGGACAAATCTTTCACTCACTGAGAAGTGAAAACCTGTGACTAGATCGTCCTGAAGACGGATGCGACGGGAAGAAGTGGCATTTTGAAGTGTTGCTGACTTAACATTTAGGTTTCGGCATAACAAAGCTTGCACTGTCTTTTCGCACTTAGGCGCACAGCGTGCCATTGGTAATGATTCTACTACGGTGCCACAAATTCGCAAGCTGATCCTAAGTAATCGTTGTTGTTCATTGGATTCCGGAGGAACTACTTCGTTAGGATTGGGGAATTGCTGCGATTCTTCCTGAATAGCATGGATTCTCCCGTCGATGGTTTCTTTGAAAGTCTTACCGAAACTCTTCCGACTGAATATGAGAAAGCCTATAAAACAACGAGCTACTATCATTTCTTCATTATAGATTGAGATCTTCTTCGAACTTAATGCACAAATAGATAAAATAGCAGCAAATAACATCTTTCTAGCCGAACTCAATCTCATTTAGATGGTAAAAAAAGGATTCCCTACAGACAGAAAGAGAGTCCTTTCTGAAAGAGTAGTGAAGAACTATAGAGAGCTGTGGTTGTTTACCAACTATTAGCGTGGGAGAAAGAAAGATTTATGCATAGTAAGCACTAACCCATAAAGTCTTTTTTGAAAGATATATATAGAAGGGAATTTCGCCTGTCTCTTTCTAAATTACTGATTAAAGAATCAAGACAGGTTCGAAGTGCATCTCTATATATATGTTCTAGATGTTGATCCCGGGTATCCATAGGGTTGAACTGGCTTTCGACATTTTGAATTCTTTCTTGAATGAAGTCGAAAGCCTCGTCCCTTATGTTTGTGAAGGGGGATTCCCTGATTATGGTCTCGCTGTCCTCATCGTTGATGAGTAAGTAAAAAAGGAGTTCTTGGGCTTTCAGTTTTTTTCAAGAATCTCGACTTCGAAAGTCTCGAATTCTAGCATTTTTGCAAAAGAAGATTGCCCCAGTTCTGCACTCTCATTTAATGAGGTTTGGACGGAATGCAGGTATTCCCCTTGCTCCAGTTGCGGGGGAATTAAATGGCCACAGGCGGCCTCCAGTTTACGGATTCGTTCATATAAGGATGATTCTTCTATTTGATATTTGAAAGATCTATTCTTTAATGTGGAAGAGGAACTTGGGGTTCGACTGCTTCCGCGACCCCCCCTCTTTCTGATTCGTTGTTTGCTTCCTCTTTTGAGGAAGAGCTCTCAGATTCCGAACCGAAGCAGTCGAAGGTTCAAGAACCGCCTGGGGAACTTCGGCCGGAGCAGCAGCCTGCGGCGGCGCGGCCCCTTCCCCAAGTATGTTTTGATTATGGGCGTGACGGCTGAAGAACGGCCTCACAGCATTCATCAGCTCAGATGCCCAACCCCGTGGAGAACGAGTTGGTAGCGAAGAGGAAGAGTCTACCGATTCCTCATCGTAGGGCTGAACCTCCCGATTCTCCTCTTCTGGTCATAATTAGATTAAAAAACGATGCTTCCTTGGCCGTGTAGAACATGAATTAGCATTATTTCATTCCTACAAGGTATCCCCCATCCAGGATTGGAAGAAGTGCTAGATGAGGACTTCGAGATCAAATAGAATATGTTTCTTTCCATTCCTCGTGAGCCACTGAGTTCTCCGAAACAAGAGATCAAAGTGATTTTCTTCCTTTTTCCCAATAAGTCGACGGCCTTACACCATTGGGATACTTCGAATAAACTAGAGTACATATAGGATACACCGGTGCTCAAACCTTTTCGCAAGATATCTTCCAAACTGTTGGGGTCCTTGCTTTGGATCTTGTTCCCCCGGTGCGAAAGAAGTTGGTTTCGTAGTTTGAGAATTCTGCTGATCCCAAGGACTCCATCTCTATCATTGCATATTAAAATATAGAAAGTAAAGAAGAAAAGGCATAACCAGAAGAATTGTGTCAAATAAGTGAATTTATCCAGTTGAGGCATGAGTGATTGAGAAAAAAAGAATTCTTATTAGAAAGAAAGAGACTTATTAGAAAGAAAGAGACTGATTCCTGCCCTTTAGACAGGTAGTCTTAAATTCTAGTGAGTTGTGGTTGGTTGTTGACCAACAAATAAATGGGAGAAAGAAATGATCGGTCTTGTGTGAACGATCATTACCTACGCAAAATAACATCGGATAACGCGCAGCTAATAATGCGCGCTAACAGATGTTCACATCCCGAATTGCTTTAGAAAAGCTTGATATACTCCCGGAACACTAACTCAATTTACAAAAAAGATGGGGCGTTGCATCACAAGTAGGAGCGAAGAAAGCAAGAGTTAGCGTATCTGTTTGAGAAGATGAGACGCTTTTCATTCCACAAAATGAATTCCTGCAGACCAGCGGATCCGGTAGTTGACAATCGTTCGGACTTGGTAAAGCTCTATCCAGTTTCGAAAAAGAAGTTCTCCCTAAGGCATGTTCAGTGCCGATTTAAGTTTCGTCTTCGGTGCCATAAACCAGCTGTTGTCAGGATGGCAGTGGGAGGAGTTTTTTACAATAGTAAACCAGAACCAGAAGCAGCCAGAAGTCAGTTGAAGTTTACTCAAAAAAGCCCAATTCGTCTTCTATAATTATTTATATTCTTTTATTTTTTTATATCTAGTAAATATTTTTTTAGAAAAAGAGTATGCTTTTGTCGGAGTTTGCCGGGTATAAGATCTTTACTATATAGAATCCCTCTCCTTGACCTTTAATATACTTTTCTAAATTCACTCATAAAACAGTATAAAATAGATAGTAAATATATAAGTCGCCGAATGCCGGGTATCGTGTATACTCTACTCTTCCTAGTGCTGCTAAACACTTCAATCGTCATTGGTATAGACACTTGATAGTGGTGCCACGTGTCATACCAGGGGAAAAGTTATGAAGGACACGGCATCATTGTGGGTAACTGGGAAGTGGAGCAATACGTCGTCGTTTCGGGAAGATGCAGTTATAATCAAAGGGGGTTTTGAAATTCGAAAGTAAGGCGCCAGAATGGGAACCGCTGGTAACTACCGTTAACTCCTCTCAAGCCCGCTCGATCAGCCATGCCAGAGGACGTGGAGGTATGTATAAAAGTCAGAAGATAACACTGTGCAAAAGGTCCGCGACCACAACACACTGTTGTCCCTTTTACCTTTTCTTCGCACTAGGAGTAGTTTGTAACTTAATTTAGGAGTAGCTGTAACTTAGCAATTCGATTGTACTCAGATCGAACATGGCAATGAATGGTTGTGTGCTCTCTGGGCCTTACTATTGTTGTCTTTCAATTTATTTGTCCTCTGATTTGTTTACAGAAGCAAGCGAGCTCTTTGGGCCTTGCTTTTACTTTTATTTGTTTAACTGTTGCTCTGATTCCTGTCATAAAAGTACTCTTAATTGAGGCAGGGTAGAACCCACTCCTTTTGGTTGAACGAGGTTTTCGTGGGGTCCCTCGATCGATTAAATTCTCGGGAGGTTCCTCGAAGATCGCCTTCGATCGAGAGTGAGAACATATTTTTGGCGACCACAGTGGGAGGCCAAACCAAAATGCCTAGGAAAGCCACTAGGAGTATGGCATCCCTTCATCAAGAAGGGGATCAGGCCCTCGAAGACACTGGAAATCCCCAGAGTCTGTCTTCGAATCAGGAAGTACCAGCAGATGATGAAGTAGGTCTGGTCACTCGAGCATAATTTATGGCCATGTTAGATAGAAAAGGCCGTAAATGAGTACTTCGATAAAGAGATTCAAGAAATGACCGATAGATATAAACGAGAAACTGAACGAATATGGGAGTCATGGAGGCGTGACTGTGAAACCATACTTGGTACAGTTAACAAGGTTGGTACCTATGTGGACACATCGAGAGGCTGATAGAGTTATTTATCTTACTTAGAAGTAACCCAGTCCTTGTCAGCAACAGTGGCACCGATGGCCAAACAAGTGGCCAGAGAAGTCATAGTCACCCTTGAGCCCATAGTTGCTAAGCACAATGAGACTAACCAAGCCTTGGTTGGCGAGATCCAAAGAGTGGCCTCGAATGCAGGCCAGAGATCTGACTTAGAAAGGAATCGAATGACCCTTAGCACTAGGGCACCCCCACAGGACCCTAGTACCTCTAGGGCTAATGAATTCCCAAGCCTTAGGGAGAATCCTTTATTCGAAGTCCCTAACCAGAGGGATAACCCCTTGTTTGAACAAGGGGGGCAGGGTGTCCCATTAGGATACCCAACACAAGTACAGAATAGGAGTTCTCCTCAAACTCATATAAAATCTTCTCGTATTAATCCAATTACCTATCCTCACAATATGTAATAGCATAGGCACATTGTTTAAGTTTACCCCGCCTATAGTAGGGACTGTAGTAAAGTATGTTTGTCTCATGGTTTTCTTTTTAAATTATTAGTTTTCCTTGGTTTCTCATCCACCTCACTCTACTGTTATTCACACCTACAAGGTATAGGAATGCCATGCCAAACTGTAGTTATAATAAGTTATATAATACTTTTTATAAGTTCCAAAGCAGTTGTAAGGCTTATTCCCACGGCTTCTTCCTGATGAAATAGCTGCGTATGATGATTCAATTCCTTCTCTCTTCGAAGCCATCTCTATCCTATCTGTGCACTAACCCCCGGCTACGATCCGATCTGTATATTCTTATGAAATATCTCCTTAGCCTTCCTAGTGCTCCTGCTACTGCTAATGCTATTGCTACTACCTCTCCTTCATGTGCAGCTTTTTCTCAAACAGCTTACTCTGATTCAACCTCCCCCGACTCGCCTATTAACCCTGGAAATCTGGGGGAATCAGTTCCCTCCTTTCCTTACCTTTTTAGGACAGTCAGAATGGAATTGCCTTGCAAACATCAGGCATATTCGAGCTCATTCCCTGACTTCCTTTGCTTGCCAGACGGGGTAGAAATGCAGTTTCCATATGGGATGATGTGCCATTGGTTAGAAAATACATCTCAGATCTCGCATTTTCACGAGTTTCAGCAGATTACGGGGATGCCTATGAGCCTATGATTGCAAAGAAGACCTAGTCTGATTCACTTCCTCCAAGTAGTAAAGCAGTCAATCCCATCCTTTCTCCCTTATTTTACTGGAATTCCCATCGAGCCACGCGCCTCGGCACTCCTCCCGCTGGAACCCCCTTTACTTCAACCTATACCTAATAGATTCACACGGTAAACCCATGCAGGAATGGATGATTACGCCAAACAAAGAGAGTTCGAAATGACAGCCTTAGCCTTAGCTATACGAATTGGAAGAAAACGGATAATAGGATTTTCGTACATATCTTTTGTTCAAAGGCGAAAAACGCATTTTCTAGCAGCCCTTGGGAAAGGATAAGAACACCGTTCGCCAATTCCAATTGCCCTTTTTCGATCGGCCGAAAGCGCAAAAGAGCGCACTCCAGGCTAGGCTGCCAATTGCTATTCAAGCATCTAAAACTCTATCTGTAACGATTGCTATTTCATCTCCATGAAGAGGAGCTTCTGCTAAAGGAACTGGTGATCCCCAGCTCAAACTCCGGAAGCCGACCTGCCAACATACATTTTGGGAGAAGACTCTTCCCCATCATCAGCCAATTCAGCTAAGCGGCAACCTTGAAAGAGGGTAAGGTTTGCCAGCATCAAGCTCTAAGGATGGGTCTTCTGTACCAGCTCGAACCCCTATAGCTATAGAAGAGACGGCCGTAAGTTGCATCTTGAGTCTTAAGAATTGGAGGTGAAGACTCCCTTAGCGGTCCGGTCCCCTATACATTGACCGGCTTGGCGCGCAAAAGAACAAAAGAGAGAGGCCTCAGTACACTGAACACCAACGGAATATCGATTCAAGTAGAAGGAAGGCAATTGACTCTATCAAGAAGGTATGGAACTTCTCGACGCACTGTTCGAACCCGCAAGCACCTTTCATCTACCCTACGCTAACAGCTCTCTTCTCTTATGATATTTCATCCGCCTTCGATTATTCATTCCATTTCTAGTTAGCGCTCCGGGGCTTGCAACAACAGCAACAAGAAAAGAAGAAGACAAGCCTTACCTATTTAATGCTCCTATCCCCGCTTTTAGTAAGGACCTTTGACTTATAGGCCCCGCTCCGGTGCTAAACCCCGTGTTTTCTGCCTTCCCTGGGTTAAGTTACGAGTTTCAAGGAAAGAGTGTGATCTCAGTTTCCTAGCCAGTCACAGTGCTAGCGCCTATATGTAAGGCCCTGCTCGAATCCGCCCTATATTACTAAAGCTTTCTTTCTTAAGGAAGCGTAGTTTGGGGCTTTAGGCGAGAACCAGGTCTCTTGTCGGTCCCTGCTTTTCTGCCTTCTTTTCCCTTCCTTCCAATACTAGTCCTAGCGCCTGCCCTTGCCAACCAACCGGTTGCTTAGCTCTTACTCTTTGCGTAATCTTTTTCTTATCTTCAATCAAACTGGGACGAGCCTTGGACTAAGACTAAACGAGCTTTGGCACCGGAACTCAACCACCGGAAGAAAGGAGAAAGGAAGGAGCGCCGGAAAGAGAGTCAGCATTCTTATCGAATTTAGGCTTTGACTCAGCTGCGGTAGTCTCTCTTGTCTTCTTGCTAGCGGCTGCGAATCTCTCTTTCGCGAGAGATGTCGGCGTAGAGCCAGAAGGAGGGGATGCGTGCACGGACTTCACGCCAGCCCCAGGATCGTTCGGATTCGGGTGAGGAAAGTTAGACAAGAGGGAAGCCCCTTATCTAAATAAAGCTTTGGGCCAACTGAGCCACGCCCGGTTCCGGTTAGTCGCGGAGCTCCAAGTCAGAACAGATAGTTCGCCAAGCCAAGTCGCTAGAAAGAACAAGAGCAGGGCAGGGATCACAGATCCGATCCGAGAGGTGGAAGCCTCGATGCTTTGTTAGCGAAATGAAATTCTCAATTGAAATTACCCGAAAAGAATAGGGATACAATCCCAAGAACAGGATAGGAGATGAAAGAAGCTAGCCCTAAAGCAAGAAAGAGGAACGAAGTAACGGCCATTTTACTAAACTTTACTAAAAGCAGGAAAGAACAACACTAAAAGAGGCAAAGGTTTTTGGCATACAATTTTGATTGAAAGGTTTCCTTTCCCGTCTTCAAATCCCGAATTTATTCTCTTTACCCGAGGAAATCGCCTCTTAGGAGACGAGAAAGCTTTAGCTAAGCGGGCTATTGAAAAGCTGCCTGCCTTAGGAACTGCTCTCGAACTTGCATCTCCCGCGGAAAGAGAAGAGCCAAGCCTAAAAGTAGGGAAAGAGGGCCTTTCAGTTGGGACAGTTCCCTAATCTTACTAAAGTGAGGAAGTTAGGAAGTCGGATTAGCCAGTGTAGGTTGATTAACCTGTTTCGGGTGAGGCAGCTAAGCCAGTAGTAGTTCAGTTCAGGTCAGAGCATGAAGCTACAGGTTCTATTTGCGGACGTGAGACAGAGGTCAGAGGCAACTTGTTATATAGGTAGCCGTGCGTGTTAATAGATCTTCTTCTATACTAGTAGTAGGAGTAGTGGGTGAATCGATTTCTTAGGCTTTCTTTATTAGAAGGATAACCACGGTTATTGCTCTTTGTCCGCCGAAGGGAACTATATCCGGTCAGACTATCACACACGAGACTCGCCTGGGCTCTCATAGAGACCAACTCACTTCTCTCTCCTTAACGTCTGGTACCATTGCCCCGCCACTCCGCCTGTCTTCTTGTGGCCGGGTCGGGTCATTCTTCACTCCTGTTACAAGGGCTTCGCATACCGACCGTTCGGGCGAAGCGGGGGAAATGACTTCTCAACTACTGAAAACAATGAGAATGACAAAATTATTGATGAGAGTGCTCCGGTAAGAAATGCCTGTAGCTGATGAGAATAGTTCTGAGATTCCCCATGACCCAGGGTCGGAAGTGCTATGCTGAGGAAGCGTAAGCATAGCCCATTCCATCGTGCTCGTGACCTTGTTAAAGAGGGCTCTTACTGGCAGCGCAACTAGTAGAAACGCGACGCGCAGGGGTTATTTGATCAAGTAGAACGACCCCATCTTCCGCTGGTCAAGTGAGTAGTAAACTTCCTCTCCCTGCAGTCGAGTGAGCCCCTTCCTCTTCTTTTAGTCGAGCTGTAAACTCCTTTCCCTAATGGTCAAGCCTAGTAAACTTCCTCATTGTCGATCCGAGCTGAATCATTTCTTAATTTCGCTTTATATTCATTAGAAACTAGGTTAATGCCAATTACCTATAAATCCGGAACTTTCGTTACAAAGTTGTTATAAATAGATCATCTGAAAGAAAGAAGGGTAACGAGAAACCTCCGCCAAAAGGTGCTTTATGAAAGAAGGAAAGAAGGGATTTCACTTGGTTATGAGACCAAAAAATGAAATGAGTCGTTTTCCTGTCTATTTATTACAACTGACAACACGAGAACTAGAGTAATTAGCTTTATTGGCCGACTGCTCCTAGTATGATATGAATTAGACAGAACCGAGAGGAACTACCTAGAATCAGACTTCTGCGCCCCTTGCACTCCCAAGGAGAAGGACTTAGGGTTTGAACTCGCTTGACTAATAAGGGAAAGAAAGGGCCGGGTACACCCAAACAAATGAAATGCTCTCCATGGTCTCAGGTGGAAGTCCTTACCTCTAAAGGTTGGAAAATTGAGAGTGACCGTTAGCCTATTATATTAGTAGAAGGAAGTCCCCATCTCACTTGTCACAGCAGTTGACTGATTGATTAGCGCATCAGTAGCCATCGCCCGGTGAAGAAGAGGTCCTGGGTCTGGTTCGGAGCTTTCTCTCTCTCAGTCGCCCCTGGTGTAAAGGAATCATGGTTTGGTTCCGGTAGCCTCATATCTCCGGAAGGTGGGTCAATGGACATTATATACGTGATCACATTTGTGCTTTCGGTGAATCGCCTGCACTCTCTATCTTTCTATTATAAGTTTCTCCTTCCGCCGGAGCGGCTTTCAGCCTTGAACTCCTTTTTCACTTAAAAAAAGCTCTTTAAGCAATCCACAAAGAAGAAAGCCAGCCAAGAAGGGAGCTAATAGCAAAAGCTAATAACAGAGGAATCACTCTAGTTAGGCCTTTAGCCAGGAATAGCGCCCTTGGTCTCTCGATCCAGAGCTCATAGTAGGCGAGGGAGGACGGACGGGAAAGCTAACTCACTTATGCAGCTGGAAGGGATCCTGCTTTGGGACAGCAATAAACCAGATCCATAGGACAAGGAAACTTAACTCCCCCCCTTTTAGATAGGGAGAAAGAGGCAAGGCCGTTGGGATATCTCTCCATATAAGAAATGGACTAGTCCTCACGGGCAAGCAAAATACCGTAGGCAGCTGATCAATCTAAGCATGAGCAATCTAAGCAGATGTTGCTTCTTTTGCTTAAAAGAATATAAGCTGCTGTTGCTTGCTGTTGCTTTCTTTATCCACCCGAGGGGGAAGAGCGTAGCGAAGGGGGGTAACGATCCAACTCCTGTAGCTAACTAATAAAGTGGGGTCTACGCAGATCGGAGAGTCTCTGGAAGGGGAAGATCCCGCCTAAACTAAAGCACTTCTTTTTTCCAAGCAATAAAAGGGAAATAGTTCATGCGGAGTGGGACCGATAAACCAGACAACTTGGAAAGCCTTCTTCTTATTATTAGTAGACTGAACCGACTGACTCAAGGCAAGGAGCGGCTCGAAAAGCAAGAAGGAAAAGTCCTCAAAGAGGGAATTTTGGAGCTCAGCTGGGACCATGACTTTGGAATGGAGCGAAGGGAAGCAAACTCACTTAGGCAGCTCGAAGCACAGGGAAGGTCTAACTTTTAGTCCCACCCCGAAAAGACAGAAAGGGAGAACCGGGATTACCTCGTGTCGTTGAATGGCGTGGGGACTTTGACTTCCGAGCCCAGCAGGGGAAAGATGGAATCAGTGAATAGTTAGCCCGGTAAACCAGACAGGAGTGACTTCAGGGGAAGGTCACATACAGTATTGGGAAAGACCTTCGGTCCTGACTAAAGGAAGGCGGAGAAGCCAGAGTAGACGGTTTTCCACCTAGAATAAATGAAGAGAATCGTCTGAAAGAATCGTATGATACGATACAGTACGAGAAAGGGCGACCCAATTTCGATACGAAAAGGCAGACCCACCCCTTTGGGATCCACGAGAAAGCATCCCGTAGGGCTAGCTCTCCATAGACTCATTATTACGCGTGCTTGCAGTCTCGTCTTGTTACCTTCTTCTTTCTTACTTGAACCTCTTACCATACCTTTTATGTACTCCAATTCGAAAACCCTTTCCTTGTGGACCCCTTCTCTCACCTTTCAGTAGGGAAAGGTTCATCCAGTTCGATACGAAAAAGACCAATCCACGACTTCGCGAAAGAGATAACAAAAGAGGGGGGCCATAGGAGATTCAAACCTAGTCTTGACTTCTATTTGACCCTAGTTTAACAGCGGATCCAACATCTCAAAATGGGGACAATCAATGAGAAAGCTGCCGGACTTATTGAGCTAGGAGTCTTAGACATATAGGGAAGGGCAAACCCACTTTGGGAACTCAAAGACCAGGAAACGGAAGCACGCTTGAGGCAATATGAATAGGGGATTGAGTGGGGACGGACACCATCCCTTCGGAATGGAAAGAAGGCAATCCAACTTAGTGAGCTCGAACGCGCGACCATGGAGACTCTCTCTTTTTCGGGGGAGAATAAGAAAGCGGAATACCGGAGTGAACGGCAAGAAATGCAGGTTGCTTGCTTACATCTCCTGAATCAAATAGGGGGGCATCCACAACCGGATTTTCTCATTGGCGAGCTCGTAAGTGGAAGCGTTTAGGAAACGAAACAGCGTCTTTTGGGCCTCAAACTAGATATTCTTCTAGATTGGATTTGAATCGAATCTCAATTCGTCCACTTTATCCATCGGCTGCTGCCCCAGCGAGCCCTTATTAGTAAAGTCAGTCGGCGTCCCTACTCAAATAAGGGTTCTAATACGAATATTCTCAACCCACCTTTTTGAGAAGCCCTTTTGTTTGGCATCGTGGTTTGGTTTAGAAAACCTTGTTTGTGCTTTTGGCATCAAGCAGATTTCGAAGAGGGGAGGTTACTCTGTTTAGGAGGATATTCACCAGCTTGGGCTTCAGACTTTCAATCCTTCTTCTTATGTGATTAGTGTGATTAGGGGGAAAGCAGCTCAATCTGATCTGGAGGGAAGGGGACGTTCGATGCTTTAAACTCGAGATTTTGATACAAAGAAAGAAATGTCAAAAGAAAAAAGAAGAGATATTTCGATTGAGGATATCCTGATATGCCCATATCTTAAGATATCGACTGGCTATTCTATTTCCCACCAAACCTTCCTAGCCCTAGTCTCGCTTCCACCTCACCCTTTTAATATAATCTATAGGATCTGGATCAGGAACAGTTTCTTCTCTAATTCGATCTGGTCTGCTTGGTTAGCTTCCTGCATTCCCGGACTGCCTTTCCGCGGTAAATATTATCGCTGTAAGCCAACTCCCCGAGTTCGATGGAGTTCCTTATTATTAGTAAGATAGGGCGAGTCTCTCCTCTACCTTGGCATCTCCCGCTTATTGATTAAGGCGAGCTGTTTTTCCACTTTTCTAAAGAAGGAGGCATCTGAATTGACAACCGAGCTTGGCACCTTTCTTTTAAGTAGCTCTATGGATAATAGAGTAAGGGCTATCCTTACTCAAACCTTAACCTTAATCTCTTTCCAAACCTTAACCTTAATCTCTTTCCTCCTAACCTTTTGGTCGAGTTACTCTCGTATCCTTCGCTCCGAGAATCCCATTCTCCCTGATCAATAATAACCTATCTTCTAAATCGTTAAGCCTCGGAACTCAAAACAACCTCAACAGAATCAGGAGCAGGATCGGCTGCAAGATCAGCTCTTCCCCTATCTCTAAAGGGGTCGATCCAGAGACTCTTTTACCGCAACATCATCTGCAGCAGTAGAATCGGTTGTTCTATTGTTCTCCCTATTATAGGTCGAATAGCTTCACTGAAAGCCTAAGCCCTCTTTTGAAGGAGAAGGGCGTCAGTTGGAGTTTTCCTAAGTTCGAGTTTCCCACTTTCCCTTTTTCTAAACAACTAAGCTGCCCCTTTAGAGCGAAAGAAAGGAGCTAACCCCTATAGTTTACTTCCTTTCTGCTGTCACTTCTCTTTTGTTTGCTTCTTTGTCCTGAGAGCTTTCTCTTGCCTATCTCAGTAGGGAAACTCTAGTTCAAAGTTCAAGAGGGGCGCTACCTACTTTGAGTTTTTTAAGTACCTCCTCCCTTTTCATTAAGGTGAAGACTCACTCCTTCCCTTAGCATCAGCTCCGGTGCATCGACCTCTTCATAAGAGAGTGGAGTGGGAATCCCTTCTTCTAGTCAAGGAAAGCCTAAACCTTCTTTCGGAAAGCAGTCAAGTATGTCTTCGCTCGGCTTCGAGTTGCAGTCAAGTATGTCTTCGAGTTGCAGCTGACTTTGCTCCGCTTTGCGTCCGATTCACACAGCTAGTACAAAGCTTTCACTTGCCACTTCTAGAAAGTAGAGATCCCCTTGAATAGTTAGCCTAGCTCTTCTCCTTTGCTTTTCTTCGATGTTATGAGTTTCCTCCCTTATTTCTTAGTAGAGCTTCAACCCCCTATCCTACTTAGAAGAAAGAGACCTTTCCTGCTTTACTTACTGGACCAATTGAAGAGCTAGCACCAATCTAGGTGAGGGCTGGCAGAAGATCTTGCCTCTGTGATCGGGGAAGGAAGTCTTTAGCCGCTAGTGAAACTACTAGGAATGAGTCCCCCTCCATCACGAACTTCTTAGTGGAGCATATTGTCCCCTCTCTTTCTTAGCTTAGTCGGGCTAGGAACCTACTTTCCGGCTTAGCTTCTTTGTACCACCTTTTTGCCTGTTTAATAGCTTGAGACGAGTACAATGAGGATCAGAACCGGACAACCCCCTTTAGTCAAGCCCAGTTGAAATGGATGTTTCCAATCTGCAGGAAGGCTCTCGGAAGGTTAGGAAGGACAGGGTTTCAAACCCCCTTCCCTTTGCTTTCATATTCTTTGGAAACTCATTCCCTTACCCCGGCAACTCACTCTTTGCCAGAAAAGTCCTACCACATATTTACCCACTCGCTCTCTATCTACCTTCCCCACCTCTTAGATTGAGACCTCTTGGCAGCCTTCTTCAAGTAGGCTTCTTTCTTCGCTAACGCTTGGGAATTTTTTTTCATTTCTGGGGACTGAGCAATTGAGTTGAGTTCCTTGGCGATCTCACGCTTGTAGCAATTTCACTTCTAGGCGAAGAACTACCTACCGGAGGGCTTTACTTACACCGCAGAGTGATTGCTTGATTTTTCTCAGGTTCCTTCTCCGACCCTGCTACATTGCTTCATCTGGCTGGAATGGCATGGGAGACGAGACGCATAGGGAGATGTGAGTTCTATCATTTTCGCCAACATAAGAGATTACAGCTCCTTCTGGAGCAAACAAAAGGACTTTACATAGTCAACTTCCGGGATGATCTATGTTTGTTTGGAAGCAAAAGTGCTCTTCCTTCCGTTGTTGTCTGATGGGAACGTTCTACCAGTCTTTCCCGCTTTCCGATAATTGAAGGAATAGAAGATTATAGATCCGCTCAGTCTCCTTATCTAGAATAAACTAATTGGGAAATCAAAAGAAAAATGGATTCTTTGGTAGTGAGTGCACTCAATAGCCCTGTCCTTATCCCTTACTCAAATGGGGCTTACTTCCCTACCTTAAGAGGGAAAAGAAGTAGAGACATGCTTCCCCTATCTCTAAAGGGGCGAAAGCGATCGATAGAAAGAATTCTTCATTAGAGCAAAGCCTTAATGCCGAACTTGGTAAACGAACAAAAACAACTAAGAGGTCTCTTCCCTTCCCTCCTATGCTTGCTTGCTTGGATTAGGATGTAAGGCCTAGCCTGAGAGACTTCCGACGCGCGGTTCAGCTAATTTTCATTCAAAAAAGGGAAACTTGCGCTTATTCATATAGAAAGAGGAAGTCCTATTGACGTATAGAAAGTACTACGCTTTCATCCTCGCGGCCTAAGGGCCGGGTCCTACACCTCAACCGGTACACAACCCATTACGTTAGTTAAGTTAGGACTTTCTCGTCATCTGGTACCTAAACCGCTTCCATTCAATACTCAATTCAATACATAGCATGCATTCAAATCCTTCCTCAGCAGCCTCCTGGTTCGTAAGCAATTAGCGGAAGGGAGAAAGAAATCCATAGAAAGAAAAGGCAAAGCTCCGTATCCAAACTCGGAAGTGGGAATCTTGTTCAATTTAGGGAGGTTAAATCCCGTCCAGCAGAACCATTCGCGAGGTTTGATTCTTAAACCGGATCGAGCGGGTGCCTAAGCTTGAGTCATGATCATTAGGAAGTGTAAGAACTTATTCACTTGCAGCGATTTAGCCTCCTTATGAGTCGGGCACAGCTAATATCTTATTTAAGGAAGAAGGAAGAGGACGCAGCTCGAGCCAAGATCAAAGAAAGAGGTCAGCTAAGGGTGGGTGACGGGTTCCTATCCGTAAGAAAGAAGATGAGCCTCAAGCCGCTTGCTTTACTTTAAAGGGGAGGTGCCATCTATACAAGAAGCGGAGAAGCTAAGCTTAACCGGCGAGGAGCCATAGAACTCTGTGTTCTATTTCTAATCTCTCAAGTCCTGAGTTCGGCTGCTTTCCCAATAGAGTCGGGCGGAAGAGAAGCTCCAAACCACTCGACCGCGAGAGAGAAGGAGCGTGAAGGCATCGGTCGTCAAAGTAAAAGAAAAGGCTGGCGAGTCCCGTCTTCGACCTCCACTCAACCTCGGCAGTCAGAGTATGAGTAGGAATTTCAAGTATGGGTAGCTACGTCATCTCTTTGGTATGCTCATCTCCATCATATCATAAGGGGACTTGCTCATGTCGGTCGTGATGGACTTTGAGACCTCCCCAAAACTCTTTGAGGCGCTCAGGCTTCTCCTCAACTGAGCTCATCTTCTTCATTGGCACCGAAAAGAGAGATCGTCCAATGGCGTCATAGAAGATAGTTAGACCTAACCCCATGAACTGAAGGAAGGGTAGGACTCTGACCGTACTTCCCGAGAGTAGACAACTCAAAGAATGCCCCTCCGTAACCTAACTAGGACATGAGCACGGAACCTGTAGCTTCTCTTTTTCCATTGCCCTCATCGACTGGGAGTTTCCCGCGCTTTTTCTTTGTTGAAGACAGCTGCCTGCGGCGCAGCTACGGTACGGACTTGATTTGAGGAGTGAGTGAAGGGCAATGAAAGTAGATTGGATTTCTCCTCTATCCCATCCTGACTCGTCCATTAACCCTTAAACCGCCCTGGCAAGCTGTCTTCTAGCTGTGAAAAAGGCAGATCGGGCAATCTGTCCCTTTCTTGTCTAATATCTAAAGAGAATGGGAGACAGGATAGACTGTTCCCCCGAATCAATGAAATTAGATGCAGCTGCTCCCAATTCCTCTCGTCGTCCAAGAACATATGTAATATAAAGAGAGTGGCTAGCGCTCCTTCCGCTGAGACCATTCTTGTTGGCCTTGGCCCTATCCTTTAAAGGCCCGGCCGTCAACTGCTTGTCCTCCCCAAAAGAGCAGCAGAAATCAACCCATGGCAAAGCAGCATACCCGTTTAAGCATAGTCGCTCGTCTAAGGTTTCGGGACAAGAAGAGAGGCGGTTTCGAGTGCTCATGTGCCAATTTCGGGTGAGGTAATGCTAATTGATCCTCCGTAGTTGATGAACCTCTTTCAGAGCCTAATGTGACTTTGAGGGTTGATTAAAAACGGGAATAAGCCCATAAACATGGCTTTCTTGCTTGTGTCTTACTTATAAAGAGCTAATTCCTGACAAGCATATAAACACAAAGTAATCATCCATATGTATGCCCGAATCGAACGAGAGCTAATAGAGTAAGGCCCTAGCCTAAGAAGACCGTTCTAAGCAGAGCTTCACGCTCAAGGCAAGCAATT